ATGATAATTTTTCATCATCCAGCTCGAGCATGAATCAACGGAACCAAATGGATCCATATAAATGGATATGTTATCCACACATATATGAATGATTCTCTGTAAGAAAAAATCCACCGGATTCCCTTTTTCGCAGGTGCAACAACTACTCATTGTACGGAATTCGGCTCTTACAGATAAATGCTCAATACCCAAGTAGGCTTACAACGTTGATTATAATCAAGTGCTTTATGGGTCGTCTCAGACCTTGCAATTAGCCTTTACCCCCCTATCGAGGCTTTTTACATACAAAGGATTTACTTGTTACTAATATAGTCGAGCCTCTGTTCTTCTTTAGATCCCCTGTTTCACTCCGATAGTATCATACATAAATCGAGTCAATGCAGAGGAAATGAATACATTTCTATACTATTTAGTAAGTGCAATAGATAAAGCATAATCTGGATTATGCCAATCACTTCTTCTACTGGATCTTACGGAGCCAGTTCATATCATATACGACACGACCGGATCTGATCATAGAAAGGATTCTCTTCAAACGAACCAGCCTATCCTCTGTATGGGGCTTACGCGATGGTTGGAACAAAGACACATTTTTGTTGTAAATTCAATCAAATGTGGCAGATAAGGGCATATATCTGCACGGCCCGATCAATAGTTCAAGTCACACACTCCCATAATCCATTTTATCTTTGGAGAATTCGCTTCAACTACAAGTGTCAAAAATATATAAAAAATATATAAAAGTATATAATATATATATTTTATTTTATTTGTAGAGTTGAAGAGAAATATCTAAATACATGTCTTATTTTTTTCAATAATCCATATTTGTAGCAATGAAATACTATTGTTCCTACCCCAAGTGATAAGTGATTGATTCAAAATATTAATGGTATAGAGTCTTCCTTATAAAGGGCCCGAAATACCTTGTTTACGTATCATTGGGAAGTGCATTAACATAAATACGGCAGTAAGAAGAGGTAATACAAAAGTGTGTAAACTATAAAAACGGGTCAAGGTGGATTGTCCCACACTAGCACTTCCGCGTAATAACTCTACCAGGGGCGATCCTATTACAGGAATAGCATCAGGTACGCCCGTTACAATTTTTACTGCCCAATAACCAATTTGGTCCCAAGGTAAGGAATAACCAGTTACACCAAAAGATGCGGTCAATACACCCAGAACCACACCTGTAACCCACGTCAATTCACGGGGTTTTTTAAAACCACCAGTGAGATATACACGAAATACGTGTAGAATCATCATTAGGACCATCATACTTGCCGACCATCGATGAATTGATCGGATTAACCAACCAAAGTTCGCTTCAGTCATTATATATTGAACAGAAGCAAAAGCTTCTGTAACGGTCGGACGATAATAAAAAGTCATAGCAAACCCCGTAGCTACTTGTACTAAAAAACAAGTAAGCGTAATTCCTCCTAGACAATAAAATATGTTGACGTGAGGAGGAACATATTTACTAGTTATATCATCTGCAATTGCCTGAATCTCAAGACGTTCTTCGAACCAATCATAGATTTTATTGAGATAGGTAAACCAAGAAGACCCCCCCCGAGAACCGTATATGAAAATTTCATCTCGTACGGCTCAAACAGAAACACCCCAATACTATAGTTCGAATGAATGTGTGGAATAAAAAGTTTTAAATTTATTAATTCCACGATTCCGTTTTTTCTTAAGATATGTAAAGAATAAAAAAACCAAAAACTATTCTTTGTGGTTATAATGCCAAAAAATCAAGTCGGCTCATTCATCTCTATATTGCTCGTTATAGGCCTCTTGAATCTTCTATTTACCTATTTTCTTTGTTGTTATTTAATTTATGTGTAATGTGGCTTTACTGCTGTTTTTTTATTGATTTTATTGATAGAAATTCTCTTGTTAAGACCCTATGAATCGATTAAAACCACAGATTCATACTAGAACCACGATGATTCAATAAAACCTTCTCAAACTAAGTCCCAAAATTCCCTGAGTAAGAACTATTGGATCATCACTTATTCAATGACTAGATCTAATGACGAAAAATCAAAAGAAATCTTTGTCCTTTGATCAAAATAAGCCTAAAAGGAAGTTTGAAATAAAAAAAATTCTATTTATAACTTCTAACTCTTTAAAAAAATTTTGAAGTCCGGCCGCGGGGTCTGACTATTAAGTATGAATCATAGTTCTAATAGTAATCTATTTCATATATTCCGTGCTCCAGATACTAAAATGAATATCCGACGAAGTAAAACCATCTCTATCAAGATGACAGATCTATTCTCTGTACTAGCCATAGGATCAATTATACCAAGTCACACACTCATATTCCGGAAATACAGAAAAAAAGAAATTCCACGGTCGAACTACCAAAATAGAATGGGATAAAAATAAGAAAACTAAATGCAATGTTTCACTTTGTATTGAAAAAGCTAGTTAATGGTTCTTGTAAATCTAATTCATTGAAATTCCATCCAGTAAAATGGACGAATTATAAATCTCCAAAATAATAGATAGAAATACTGCAAATAGAGCCATTGCGAGACCCATCAAAGGAGTAGTTCCCCAACCAGGAGCTACCTTACCATATTCCGAATTCAATGGTTTCAATAAACCCCCGGCACTAGTTCGTTTTGGGCGGCCAGATCTAGAACTACCCTCAACGGTTTGTGTAGCCATAATATTTTATATTCATTAAGATCTGTTGACTTTGTATACCATTCCGTTGTAAATAAATGATCTTATCATAGATCCATTGTGGTCTTAAAACTACATAATGTCTTAAAACTATATAATAATGGAAACAGCAACCCTAGTTGCCATCTTTTTATCTGGTTTACTTGTAAGTTTTACTGGGTACGCCTTATATACTGCGTTTGGGCAACCCTCTCAACAACTAAGAGATCCGTTCGAGGAACACGGGGACTAGTCGAAGTAACGATCCTCCCATTATTGGGAGGATCGTTACTTTCAATTGAGATAATGAAAAATCATTTCCCCCTTTTACTTTTTGGTTGGAACTTTAGGCGGTTCGCGAAAAAAGATAGCGAAAAAAATTATTCCTAGAGTTGAGACTAAAAGGAATGTATAAACCAATGCTTCCATAGATTCGATCGTGGTTTACAATTATAGCTTCCATATCTGTTTAGTTTGGACCGTCTCCCGGATAAAGAAAGACCAAAAATCAAAGAAAGGGCAGCGCGTCAAATGGCAAATCAAGATTTATCCGGTACCCCAACTTTATAGTCAGTCAAATAAAATAAAAACTAAAAGTAACAAAGCAATATGTATCAAACTGCCTGTCTTCTTGTAGTTGGATCTCCAAGTTTTTGGAATGCCCCAAATTCCACTTGAGCATCTAAATCCGGATCAATACCAGCAAAAACATCTCTAAACAAGGTTCTAGCACCATGCCAAATGTGTCCGAAGAAGAAGAGCAAAGCAAACGAAGCATGCCCAAAGGTAAACCAACCCCTTGGACTGCTACGAAAAACACCATCAGATTTCAAAGTGGCACGGTCTAATTCAAAAATTTCACCCAATTGAGCACGTCTAGCATATTTTTTCACAGTAGCAGGGTCGCTATAACTGACTCCATTCAGTTCGCCACCATAGAACTCAACAGTTACACCTACTTGTTCGACACTATATTTTGATTCTGCCCTTCTAAAAGGAACATCGGCCCTAACAATTCCGTCCCCATCGACCAAAACAACTGGAAATGTTTCAAAAAACGTCGGCATACGACGTACAAAAAGTTCATGCCCCTCTTTATCTCTAAAGATAGGATGTCCTAACCACCCAACAGCTATTCCATCCCCGCTGTCCATTGAGCCCGCTCTGAATAATCCCCCTTTTGCCGGATTATTGCCGATGTAATCATAAAAAGCCAGTTTTTCAGGAATTTTCGACCAAGCTTCGGATAAACTTTGATTTTCGGCTAAGCCAGCACCAATTCTTCTATATATTTCTTGTTGGAAGTATCCTTGATCCCATTGATAGCGCGTGGGACCAAACAATTCAATCGGGGTAGTTGCTGAACCATACCACATAGTTCCAGCAACTACAAAAGCTGCAAAAAAGACAGCAGCAATACTACTGGAAAGGACGGTTTCAATATTTCCCATACGTAATCCTTTGTATAGGCGTTGGGGTGGACGAACACTAAGATGAAATAGACCTGCCAATATGCCTAAGGTCCCTGCTGCAATATGATGAGAAGCTATTCCTCCCGGAACAAAAGGATCAAAACCCTCCACACCCCATGCTGGATTTACGGCCTGTACCCTTCCGGTTAGTCCATAAGGATCGGACACCCATATTCCAGGACCATACAATCCTGTTACATGAAATGCACCAAAACCAAAGCAAGCCACTCCTGAGAGAAATAAATGAATTCCAAAGATCTTAGGCAAATCCAAAGAGGGTTTTCCTGTACGTTCATCAGTAAATATTGCTAGATCCCAATACACCCAATGCCAGATAGCTGCCAAAAAACATAAGCCAGAAAACACAATATGTGCCCCGGCCACACCTTCGTAACTCCAAATACCCGGATTACTTACAGTCCCCCCTGTGATACTCCAACCACCCCACGAATTCGTTATTCCTAAACGAGTCATGAAGGGTATAACGAACATACCCTGTCTCCACATTGGATCAAGAACAGGATCAGAGGGATCAAAAACGGCTAATTCGTATAGAGCCATCGAACCGGCCCAACCAGCAACCAGAGCTGTATGCATTATATGGACAGCAATCAAACGACCGGGATCATTCAATACGACGGTATGAACACGATACCAAGGCAAACCCATGAAAATACCCCTTTATCAACGAAAAATAGACACAATGTAACTTTATTGCATTGGAAAAAGCTATGCTCTGGACCCCCTTTTTTAGGGGATTCTCTCGGGGAAAGGATTACTATTTGTTTGATGCTTTTACTAATAATTACTTTTAGTAATAAGGAAACTATTTTGTTCGTAGGAACAAAAAGAAGCAGATCTATTCTATACCCGATAAGTAACAATACGCAATGGTAAGGGGGTTGATACCATTTTATATGAGTGAATGTATATGTATTTGTTCATCATTCAAAGGACTCATTTGTAAGAATTTTCCTTTATTCATTTTGTTTTCTTTTTTTTATGAACTTAGTCAATCTATGGATAAAATAGGATAATAAAATCAATAGTATTAGGCCACTAAACCCATTGTTACGCTTTCACATCAAAGTGAGATATAGTACTTAATTTTTCTTTTATTTAATGCCTATTGGTGTTCCAAGAGTACCCTTTCGAAGTCCTGGAGAGGAGGATGCAGTATGGATTGACGTATAGTGCGACTTGTCAGATATATTGGGCATACGGTATTTCCCCGTTCTCTTCCCCGATCGAGATATCCCCTCTTTCGCCCGAAAAAGATTAATTCAATTATCAAAAATTTGGAGCGTGAAGTGCAATTAGGTCTATTTTTTAGGGAGGGTATACAGATTAATATTATCAATTAGAATAATTTATGGTTGGCTTGGTTAGACCAATCAAATGAAGTATAAGGCTCCGTTTAGAAAAAAACCAACTGGTAATAAATCGAAATCTATTTATGATTCCGACTTAATATCATATTTTAGTTATTTCGATTTATTTAGATATTTAGAAATAAAAAGCGATCTCAAACTGTTAATCAATCGAATAATAGGATGAATGCGTTGAATATTTGTGGGAAGACATGAAATAAATTGAGAAAAAAAAAAAATAGATAAGTCGTAGCAAAAGGACGTGGTATTGGGGCATTTGTCCTATATGTACAAATCCAAATCGGGCGGATCTTTACTCGGAGTAGAGCATAAACCTAAAAAAATTGAAGAAGCCCAGTCAGGAACAAGAAAATTACATCGCGATTTAGATTGTATCTCGATGAAACAATACATCAATGAAAAGTTAGTCAGATAAGCTTAGCCATTTTTTTAGATAAACAAAACAGGCCAAAACCCATCTTTCTTAAAAAATGAAAGAAAAGTCCATTTTATGGTATTTTATGGTATAAGTTAAAAAACCTGTTATGAAAAAAAAAGCTAGAATCTACACATTGATTCCTTTTTTCATTATTTTTGTTGAACCGTATGCATCAAAAGGTGCATGTACGGTTTCTGAGGGATACCATTTTATCCCAACCAACCGACTTTATCGAGAAAGATTGCTTTTTTTAGGCCAAGGGGTTGATAACGAAATCTCGAATCAACTTATTGGTCTTATGGTATATCTCAGCATAGAGGATGAGACCAAAGATCTGTATTTGTTTATAAACTCTCCTGGCGGGTGGGTAATACCCGGAGTAGCTATTTATGATACTATGCAATTTGTGCGACCAGATATACAGACAGTATGCATGGGATTAGCCGCTTCGATGGGATCTTTTATTCTTGTCGGAGGGGAAATTACTAAACGTCTAGCATTCCCTCACGCTCGGCGCCAATGAGTTTTTTATTTGATTTGAGAGAAAAAAGACAACTATGCCTTCGCTCTATAATGAAATATGAATAGTAAGTAATAATAGCATGGCACTTCGAATTCGATATGAGAAATGTTTTTTAAACCCTTAGATTACGTATCGAAAGAGTAGTATGAGATAAAAAGGCATTTTCAATTTTAGTCAATCTATCGGGAGGCCTATTTCAGCGTCACAAACTTTTTTGTTTTCACACCAAGGGGCTAACAATATTTAGGTTATAAAAAAATACGAAAATAAATCTTGTTTTTTTATTTGAAAAAAAAAAAAGAAACTTTGGGATTGCTAAATAACAGACGAAATAAATATATAAAGCAACGGAACCATCATAGTATTTTTATAGGATTTTTGAACTAGTACAAAAAGAAGGGTGGTTATTGGATCATTTACCAACCTGAGTCTGATAGACCCTATCATTTATTTTATATTTCTTCGATGTAAGTAAGGTAAAAAAAGGTGAATTCCATTATAGAGCCGTATGCAATGCGCAAAAGATGCCTGTACGGTTGTTCAATTATATCTTTTTTGATTTTGATTATTCTTTATCTACTCACCTTTCACTTTCATCATGAGAGATAGAAGAAACATTTTTTATGTTATATCATATATTATATCATCAGGGTAATGATCCATCAACCTGCTAGTTCTTTTTATGAGGCACAGACGGGAGAATTTGTCCTGGAAGCGGAAGAGCTGCTGAAGCTGCGCGAAACCATCACAAGGGTTTATGCACAAAGGACAGGCAAACCCTTATGGGTTGTATCCGAAGACATGGAAAGAGATGTTTTTATGTCAGCAACAGAAGCCCAAGCTCATGGAATTGTTGATCTTGTAGCGACTGAATAAAAAAGAAAAAGAACAAGGATTTCATATCAATTCGTGATTTAGTATTTTATCTTCTTACCGGATTTATTATTCTATTTATAAATTTCTTAATATAGAAATTAAAAATATAGAAAAAAAAGAATTCCTAAGTATCCGGTTAAGATCGATCTAAACCAGCCCATTATCTATATGATTCAACATGCCAACTATTAAACAACTTATTAGAAATACAAGACAGCCAATCAGAAATGTCACGAAATCCCCCGCTCTTGGAGGATGTCCTCAGCGACGAGGAACATGTACTAGGGTGTATGTGCGACTCGTTTAGACCGTGGACTAGGAGAAAACACTTAATCCAATATCACCGATCCGTACCAGTGAGTAGGATAGAATGGACGAACTCCATTGAATATTCAATAGCTTAAAAAAAAAAGATCTATCCTTCGATTGGGGTATCAAATGTATGGTTCCCGTTGGTGCAAATCCAATCACCTCAATTTAAAATTTAAGATAAGATGAGAAAGGATTCCCCATTAATAGCAAATGGTATTCATTAAGCAGGGGAAATTTTATTTTTGTCAAAATTTTAGGCCTTATTCTTGCAAGAACGGACTAACAGGGTCAGCTACTCAGCAAATCTTCATAATTAAATACCGTTACTGTATAAATAGATCTCGTTGTGAAAGACCTAGTACTAGATAATTTTGGGTAGAGCCAAAGAGTGTGAACTGTACAAGTTAACAATAACATTGATTAAATGAAGGAAGGGCTCCGGTGTATAGAGAGGACCTCACCGTTTAAGAAATAACCATAGAAACGACGGAACCCACTAGAATCCATTTTTTTTTTTTATTTATTATGTTTTTGATACTTAGTATCAATACAATTTTTATTTCTAGGCGAAATGCCTAAAAATGAATCGTGGTCGGGAAGGTTAGAGTAGCAAAAGCCATTGGAATTTTTATTTTATACATTGGAAGAATCCGTTTTGTTATTAATAGACTAGGACACGGGAAGGGAATAACTAAAAGAAAGGAAATCAATTAGTTATTCATCAAAGTTTCATTTATTCAATGACCAGAATTAAACGAGGGTATATAGCTCGAAGACGTAGAACAAAAATCCGTTTATTTGCATCAACTTTTCAAGGGGCTCATTCAAGACTTACTAGGACTATTACTCAACAGAAAATAAGAGCTTTGGTTTCGGCTCATCGGGATAGGAGTAGACAAAAGAGAGATTTTCGTCGTTTGTGGATCACTCGTATAAATGCAGTAATTCGAGATAATAAAGCATACTTTAGTTATAGTAAATTAATACACAATCTGTACAAGAAACAGTTGCTTCTTAATCGTAAAATACTTGCACAAATAGCTATATTAAATAAGAGTTGTCTTTATATGATTTCCAATGAGATCATAAAATAAAGTAAAATAAAGAGAGTGAAAGAAATCCGTTGGAATGTTTTAAATGGAGTTCCCTGTAAAATGAACTCTGGGAAGGTAGAGTAGAAATTAGTATGATAAAATATGAAAACGTCGTCAAAATGAAAATGAAGGAACACGTTCAATAAAAAATATTTCTTATTCTTACCCAATTTTTTTTTTAAACGACACGACAATCAAATCTTTATTTCCTATTTTTTGAAAAAAAAAGCGTCAATCCGCATTTGAGTTTGGATTGGAATTTTTTTGATTCAATTCAAGAGTCAGCCTATTTTTTTTCTGGTTCTAAGACCTGGAGTTCGAGCGGTTGACTCGCTTCTTTCAAATTGTTTCTCATTATTAAGAAAAGGTAACGGAGATAAAATACGAGCTTGTTTTATAGCAATAGTAATTAATCGTTGTTGTTTTAAGGTCAATCGATTCACCCGTCTAGATAATATTTTTCCTTGTTCGCTAATAAATCGACTAATTAAACTCATGTTTCTATAATCAATTCGATCCCCCGATTGGATCGGAGGCAAACGCCTACGAAAAGATCGCTTGGATTTAAGAAAGATTCGCTTGGATTTATCCATGGTTTGTTTATTCCTTATCCTATCCTATTTCTTAATTCTCCATCACGGTTGATCTGATCGAAATAGGATTTGGTTTGTTTATATTTAAATTAATATATATTAGATATATCTAATATGTCATTTTTAATCTTCCTTAGAACAGAAGACTGATACACGAGTGACTGGTTAAATCTATTTCTTTATCTCCCCGTGAATCGTATGTTTATAACAACAGGGACAGAATTTTTTCAATTCCAATCGACTAGGCGTATTATGTCGATTCTTTTGAGTAATATATCTGGAAATGCCCGTTGATTCCTTATTAAGACGATTTCGAACACAACTGGTACATTCCAAAATCACCGTTACTCGGACATCTTTACCCTTGGCCATGAGCCTCCTTTAGTTTTTGATTCATTCAATTCTTTAAATTTCCGATCCGAAATGAGGAAGAAGAAAGGAACAAAAAAACAGGTAACTCGAAATCTAATTATAAAAGAAAGATTTCGTTGCAATAAATCAATATATTAACAATAAATCAATATATTAATAAGTAAGTAATATAATTATTTCTAACTATATTACTAGATTTAGAATTTAAAATTACCGAACAACATTTCATTTTTATTTAAGTATCTTGTATGATATTGTTGCCCCAACCATCACATTTCACTCTATTTTTTTTTATTAATTTTATTTTAATTTGAGCTCGGCCCGAGTTACTAGTTTCACGGAGGGGAATCCCTTTTTTGTTTTTCTAATGTATATTCGAAAAAAAGAAGGGAAGGGATTAGTTACAGATATTTGATTCTATCTCTAATCCTCTTCCCCCCCTACTATATCAATAACTAGAATTAAAAAAAGGGGAATATCAACGCATCCGGAAAAAAACGATTGATCTCTATCAATAAACCTGCTAAAGATCCGAACCATAGAGTACTTACTACCGGTGCCACGGAGAGATATGTTTTTAGATCTCGCATTTTTAATTCTTCTCCTTCTTTATTATTTCTAATACATAATGTTAATACATAATACATATATAACCAGATGTGTATATGTACTTAATGACTGACCGCTTTTATTTGTACGCGGAATCCCTAATTCAAGTTGAAATGTACAATTTGAAATGTACAAAATAGATCGTATTTTTCTTAATCTTAAAAGAAACAAATATGCCCCTTTAGGCCAGAAATTCTCGAAAAATAGTCATTTTTTTTTTTTTTTATAGGGTCTCATATTTATTTCATACTTTAAAATAGAATAATATTAAGAGAAATAATATATAATATATAATAGAAGTCCGTTACTATTTTGAATATAAATATATGTTATATGAGACCAAAAAGAAGAAATGACAAGATATTTGTGTATATCAATGGAAGAAATAAAAATATGGAAAACAAAAAAGGGATTCTCTACAATGACACTGTAGACCAATTGAAAGGGATGTAGCGCAGCTTGGTAGCGCGTTTGTTTTGGGTACAAAATGTCACGGGTTCGAATCCTGTCATCCCTACCTATTACTTATTTTCTGAACAGTAACGGGGGAGATCGATTAAAAGAAAATTGGATATACATAAAAAATCTTTAATTTTCTGATAGTATATATCCAAAACGTATCGGGGTTACAAAATATTCTTTGTGATAATAAAGCGCTCTTAGTTCAGTTCGGTAGAACGTGGGTCTCCAAAACCCGATGTCGTAGGTTCAAATCCTACAGAGCGTGATTCTGTGTTCTTGTTAGTCGCGCTAGATCGAAAATTACCGCCGAAAAAATTAAACCGATCTAATTTTGACCTCCCGCGAATTAAAGAAAGTAGGAAAAAAGGGATGTTAATTAATCAAAGTTCCAACTGATCACCACGTCTGTATTGTAAATATGCAGTTACAAATAATCCAGCCAAAGTAATAGGAATTAGACCCAAGACAATTCCAAATAGAAAAACTTCAATCATTTCAATTTGTTTGAGAGGGGAGGGGAGAGGTAATATTTATGCTTAAATAGTAATACGTATTAACTCTAAATCTCAATGACCAAAAATTGGAAATTGATACGGTAAGGAACTATAGAATATATGAACTATCACAGAACTTTTTTTGTATGAATTGTTCATTTAATTAATTTCAAATAAGTCGTATCTTGCTCAGGCCGATAAATAGAGCTGAGGTTATAGTCAAAGCTGCTAGTAGAAAACCGAAATAACTAGTTATAGTAGGCATGAAAAGGCTAAATGAAATATGTTCTTTTTCTACATATGTTTAGAAAGCACTTTCCTAAGTTTCCATTTTTGAAAGATACGAGGATAGGCAAAAATACCAACCAATTGAAAGGATAAGTTCAATTGAAAGTTTTTGATTCATCAAGTATTATAGATGATATTAACAAAAACAAAGTAACATAAATAAGAAATCAATTCATCATCTGGGACATTTACGCATCCCGCAATTTCGAATCAACAGATTCCTTGGTCAACTCTTGAGTTGAATAAACTAATATACGTATATAACTAATATATGTATATATATAGAATATTTTAAATCTAAATTAAATAAAGTAATAATTACGAACTTTTTTTATAACTTCATTCAAAAATGAAACTTTCTTTTGGAATAAAATTGAAAAATAATTTGGATCTTTTTTTTTTTTATTGTATCAAAATATCGAATCCATTATTCTTTTTTTTTTTTCAAACGACCGGTGAACTCAGTAGTGGTTCATTCACACAATCTCGTGATTGAAAAGAGAAAAGTATCACATGAACAGATCAATCAAAACTCGGTTTTACATTTTGTCCTTTCATATTCTCAAGCTTAATTAGGTCAAGAAGGATCCCCTTTCTTTTGTTTGGGTCTAATATAACAATGCGTGCATCGCCAATATTGAGTATTCTTTTATTTATTCGTTCTTCTCTTTCTTTCATGAAATACTATTTACTATTAGTACTGGTAGTACTGGGCAACTAACCAATTCTAAAAAAAAAATTCTACAACCACAAAAAGGATATCTTTAGATGTTCCATCTAATTGACTCGTGAGAATACGATACGCTCCTTCAGCAATTAATGGAAAACAAACCTTTGTATTTACATTTTACCTGATCTTGAGTTTTTAGTCCAAAGCCAATAATAAAGAAATTACTTATACTATAAGTAAT